TTTTGGAATAAGAAAAATATGAACAGAGAGGAAAAAAAGAAAAAAGAAAGTAAAGAATATCTATCCCGATCCGTCTCAATGAATTAATTTCATTTGTATGAGGTATGAATATCTATCCGATACATTATTCACGTGTCAGGAACCAGATTTGAACTGGTGACACGAGGATTTTCAGTCCTCTGCTCTACCAACTGAGCTATCCCGACCATTTCCCGTGCATCATCCTAGCAGAGTACTTATATCTATGTCAATGAAAAGAACTAAAAAAGAAAATATGAACAAATTGGACCTAGCCCCTGAATTTCTTAGATCTTCAAAAAGAAGACTTTCTTTGTAAATGTAAGGAAAAATATATGGACTATGAATGATTCAATAACGGAGATTCCTTGAACATATATGTTCATATCGTACTATACAAAACAAATGAGATTGGATTGGAAGAAGATACGAGGATTTCTATTCGAATCCATTTGTGAAAGAACAGAGTGAATGAAATGAGAAAGATATTGAATTTTGTTTGAACTGAGCCACTGATGAAAAAAAAAGAAAGAGGATGAGGATAAATAAAGAGCGAGGAAGTAAAATGGGCTTTTTATTGGGGATAGAGGGACTTGAACCCTCACGATTTTAAAATTCGACGGATTTTCCTCTTACTATAAATTTCATTGTTGTCGGTATTGACATGTAAAATGGGACTCTCTCTTTATTCTCGTCCGATTAATCTTCAAAAGATCTATCAAACTCTGGAATGAATCATTTGATCACTGAATATTCGAATTCGATTCTTTTTTCAACTTCAATTGGAATTGATTCACAATAACTCTTCCATTTTTAATATATTTTTTGATCTCTATCATTCTAATTAATAGAGAATAGAAATAGAAGATTTCTATTTTCATATATAGAGATACAGAATAGGATTCAATATAAGATTTGGGTTGTGATTAATCATTTGCTATGTCAGTATGTATACGTACGTATTAGGTATATAAGGTTATCCTTTCTGTCATTTCGATAGAAAGGATTTTAGCTACTAACGTAACGTAGTAAATTTCATTCGTTAGAACAGCTTCCATTGAGTCTCTGCACCTATCCCTTTTTATTCTCATTTTCCATCTCTCAAAACAAAGATTTGGCTCAGGATTGCCCATTTTTAGTTCCAGGGTTTCTCTGAATTTGGAAGTTACCACTTAGCAGGTTTCCATACCAAGGCTCAATACAATCAAGTCCGTAGCGTCTACCAATTTCGCCATATCCCCCTTTCCTTTTATACAAGGATCCAGTTGTAATTCCATCCACCTCTTTCATTGATCTTGGCACTATTGAATTCATTAGGTAATGATTCCTATATCGAAAAAGTGTATGCTGCTATTTTCTTTTTTTGCCCAACCTCTATTCTATATTCTATCATTTCATCTCTATTGGATGAACCGTATTTTTTTCAATACGAAATGATTCTATCATTGATGTATCCGCAATTCAATATGGATAGATATATCCCACATATATATATGCCTTTCCTCCTCCTTCATTTTTACAGTGCAGTTTGGAATAGTGGAACGGTCGATATTCATTATTTTTTTTTTTCATTTCGAATTCTAATTTCATTGATATATTGATATTTTATTTCATATTCATATATATGAATATGAAATTGAATTTCTATTTAGATATCTAATTTATTTAGATCTAAATAGTTTTCTTTTCTATTTTCTAAATAGAATCAATAAATGAAATAAAAAAAGAAGAAGAATCACTAGGTAATAGCTAAGATTCGATAGTTTCCTGTATTCCTATACACTATTGCTCTTATATCCGCCCGCTTAGCTCAGAGGTTAGAGCATCGCATTTGTAATGCGATGGTCATCGGTTCGATTCCGATAGCCGGCTCTTTTTCTTTATCAATTTTTTTATTTCCATGATTGAAAATATCTACTCTCGCTTTCTCTAAATGTCGGGTCACCGATCTATTATGTCATGGTAACTTGCAGCTATAGCTATGAAGAAAAAAGTTTACTAGAACAATTAGATCTCTACAGAAGAAATTGGAAAACGTAACCTTCGCTTGAATTTCCTATATATACAAAAAATACGAATATTGATAAAATTTATTTTATTCTGTTTTGTAGGACTTTAGTAAATTTAGTTTTGCTTTGCTAATCCTTTAGTTCAGTCTTAATTTCTATTTTTTTGTCAAATGAAAGTGAATCAAAAAGGAGCCTTTATATGTCTCGTTACCGAGGACCTCGTTTCAAAAAAATACGCCGGCTGGGGGCTTTACCGGGACTAACTAGTAAAAGACCCAGATCCAGAAGTGATCTTCAAACCCAATTGCGCTCTGTAAAAAGATCACAATATCGTATTCGTTTAGAAGAGAAACAGAAATTGCGTTTTCATTATGGTCTGACAGAGCGACAATTACTTAAATATGTGCATATTGCTGGAAAAGCAAAAGGGTCAACAGGCCAGGTTTTACTACAACTACTTGAGATGCGTTTGG